TTCCTTAAACTTAAAACTTCATTTTGAATTGACTTCTTGGAAGAAAATAAGTTTCTTTCAATTTGAAATCGTATTCCCATGGAAAGTAATGTTAAAGTGGAAAAACCACTTAATCCTTCGAATCTTTGTTAAATGATATGCCCTCTGGTTGAATCATAATGACTTACTTTAATTTTGACTTTATCTCCTGGCAGTATCCATATAAAACTACGTCGGATTTTTCCTGAAACATAATCTAGACTAAGATCGTTATTGTCTAAACGAACCTGGAACATACCATTGGGAAACTATTCAGTAATTAAACCCTCATGAATCCATTTTTGTTCTTTCATTTCAGGTAAAACCTTTTTTAAACTATTAATTAATGTAGGAGGAACAAGATTATACACTCCGCATTTTTTTTTTAGTTTTTTTCACAACAAATAGAACAAATAAAAAGTTTCGGATTCAATGCGGATATAAAGAAAGATTACCATATATAACACAAAATTTCTCCGCCTATTCCTTTTAGTCGAGCCTCTCGATCTGTCATTATACCTTGAGAAGTAGAAAGAATTACAACCCCCATTCCGCCTAAAATTCTAGGAATTCTTTGATAGTTAGAATAGATTCGTAAACCAGGCCGGCTGATCCGTTTTAAATTTAAAAGATTTCGATAGGGCCCTTTGCTATTTCTTCTATGTCGCAGGGTTGAAACTAAAAAATATTTGTTGCTTTCTTGATGTTTCCTCACATTTTCGATAAAACCTTCGCGTAAAAGGATTTTAACAATGTTTTCGGTTATGTTAGTAGATGCTATTCGAACTACTCTTTTTCTATCCATATCAGCATTGCGTATAGAGGTTAGTATGTCAGCAATAGTGTCCTTACTCATGATGGACTAAAATTATTGTTGTCCGCAAATTTGGATATAATCAACATGCTTTTTTTTTTATGAATAAAAATTCTATTTATATTATGAAATTCAAGGTATATGCGTGAAACACAATCTACGAAATTAATTTGAATCCATTTCTTTATAATACCCTACTATAACTATATCATAGTCTCGTCTTACATTTTAAGACTATTATAATACCTCGGGTGCCAATGAAACTATTTTAGTAAAATTTAAATGCCTCAATTCCCGGGCGATCGCACCAAAAACGCGAGTTCCTTTAGGATTTCCTTCTTGATCAATGACAACTGCGGCATTGTCATCATATCGTATTAGCATACCATTGTCACGTTTCAGTTCTTTGCAGGTACGTACAATTACAGCTCTAACCACTTCTGATCTTTCTAGGGGCATATTTGGTACTGCTTCTTTAATCACAGCAACAATAACGTCACCAATATAAGCATATCGGCGATTACTAGCTCCTATGATTCGAATACACATCAATTTTCGAGCCCCACTGTTATCTGCTACATTCAAATGTGTCTGGGGTTGAATCATTTTTTTTATTGTTTTTTCAATGCAAAGGGCGAAAAAAAAAAAAAGAAAGAAATATTTTTTTTTGTCAAAAAAAGAAAAAAGAAACCCTTCGTTTTTCATTCCCAGGATTTTTTTTTTGTTCTACATTCTTATCCCAAAAGAATAAATTGAGTTTTGATAGGCATTTTGGACGCTGCTATTGAAATAGCCTTTCTGGCTATATTTTCTGCGACTCCACCCATTTCATAAAGTATTCGACCTGGTTTAACAACAGCTACCCAATATTCAGGAGAGCCTTTACCTGAACCCATACGTGTTTCTGTGGGTCTTACTGTAACAGGTTTGTCGGGAAATATACGCACCCATATTTTTCCGCCACGACGTGCATTTCGTGTCATTGCCCGACGTCCGGCTTCTATTTGTCTAGATGTGATCCAAGCGGGTTCAAGCGCTTGAAGAGCATATTTACCGAAATTAATATGATTACCTCGATAAGACATTCCCTTCATTCGTCCTCTATGTTGTTTACGGAATCTGGTTCTTTTGGGGTTATAGTTGATGGTTTTTTCTGAATTCCACCTCTACTACAGAACTGGACGTGAGAGTTTCGTCTCATCCAGCTCCTCGCGAAAAAAGTACTCACAATATTTAATTTAAATTGAATTAATAATAGATTGAATCGCAGGATTCTTTGAGTTCTTTGAGATTGAATCTAATCTATTAGTAATTTGTATCCCTTTTATCGAAAATATTCTATTTTTATCATATCGAATTGCTCCAACTACAAAACTACAAAATTTAGCAATATAAAAAAGAACGTTTTCACGGGCGAATATTGACTCTAATTTTGATTTCAGTTGTGAGGTTAATTCATTACTTCTCAGATCCGAATAGATGAATTCTTTCTCGGTTCCTTCCGCCATCCTGATCAATGAATAGTTAGGATTTGGTTTCAATAAAATCTTCTGCATTCATGGGTTCCATCGTTCCCATCGCTTCTTGTTTAATGGTTAGGTCTTAATTTTCAATTTGACAACGGAGCTCTTAATGATATTTGTTCTTGAGTCAATTTTCTCAGTCTTT